CACCATTTTTTGCCCATCTTTTTTTTTGTTTATACAAAGATGGGCTATTAATAGATATCTTATTAGGTATTTATTTAATTTAAATAATTAAACGGACCTTATAAGTGTATTTACTATAAATTTGATTGATTTATAGGACTATCTTGATATACTATGTTTTGTTGATTAATTTATATTTTAATTAATTTAAAGATGGACTTGATGAGGTGCTAGATTCATCAATAGTAGGTTTAAAAATTTATGTTAATAGTAGATTTTAAAATTCATATATAATATGATTTTATTTATTAATCTAGCACGTTTTTTACTATAAAATTTTAATTTTAATCTTTGACACTGAATTTGTAGGTTATCGGTAGCAGGCATTGTCTGCAGTTAGCTTATATGAAGGTGTTTAAATTAATTTAAAGATGGACTTGATGAGGTGCTAGATTCATTAATATTGTTTTTGTGTTTTATATCTTATGAATTTGTAGATTTTAAAATTTATATATTATGATTTTATTTATTAATCTAGCACGTTTTTTACTATAAAATTTTAATTTTAATCTTTGACACTGAATTTGTAGGTTATCGGTAGCAGGCATTGTCTGCAGTTAGCTTATATGAAGGTGTTTAAATTAATTTAAAGATGGGCTTGATGAGGTGCTAGATTCATCAATAGTAGGTTTAAAAATTTAAAGATGGACTTGATGAGGTGCTAGATTCATCAATAGCAATAAACCCTGATACAAAAGGCACTACAAAAAAAGTACACTTATATAAAATTAAAAATTTTCCTTTACAGTACTATTAGACTAAAGCTAAATATATTTATTTCATTAAAAATTACTAAAAAATAAATTATTTTTATAAAAATATAAATAATTAAAAATAAAAGCATATTAAATATTTCAAATTAGTTTGAATCGCACAAACAATTATATTATTGTAAGTAATACCGCTTCTAAAGCTTAATTTGCTTAATTCCAACTACACTTTCCAGTAAAATTACTTTGTTACGACTTATCCGGTACAAAAACAAACTGAACACGTTTCGAATGTATTATTTGGTGATTCCGATTTGTTGAGCTTTATGTGTTCCGTAAAATGGAAAATCATCTTAATTTTCGTATCCTTTACTACAAATTAACTTATTTTTTTTTTTTTTTTTTTTTTTTTTTTTTTTTTTTTTTTTTTTTTTTTTTTTTTTTTTTTTTTTTTTTTTTTTTTTTTTTTTTTTTTTTTTTTTTTTTTTTTTTTTTTTTTTTTTTTTTTTTTTTTTTTTTTTTTTAATTTTTCTATGTAGCCGGGGTATAATAGCAATGGACATGATGTAAATAATTTATTGGGGGAGCCCAGTACTGGAACCAGGGATTGCCGGGGGACACGAGGTAGAGGATAAGAAGATTAGAGGGGGGAGAGGGAACAGGGCTGGCAGGGCCCGTAAGGGGTATAATGGGATTTTTGATGTTAAGGTTAATTTTGTCTTTAAAAATTAATTACTTTGGATAATTTTATATATTAGTTTTTGCGCGTTAAAATTTTATCTTAAGGATAAAAAAGTTTTGTAATTGTAGTTTTTAATATTAAACTATTCTAGAAATATAGATTTAGTTAATTATTTTAGGGTTGTTAAAGGTTGTGCCAGCAAACGCGGTTATACAATCAATTCAAGTTAATTTGTTTGGTTTTTATTATTTTATATTTATTGGGGATTTATTTATATTTGTTAGGTGAAATTTCAATTGTTTATATATTCTCTTGGTTTTGATAATATAAGAAATTTAGAATTTAAACTAGGATTAGATACCCTATTATTCTAAATGTAAATTGAAAACCATAGTACTTATAGTTATGTTCTTAAAATTAAAAAAATTTGGCGGTAATTTAGTCTTTTCAGAGGAACCTGTTCTGTAATCGATAATCCACGTTGGATTTTACTTTATTTTTTAGTTTATATATCTCTGTCATTGAGTGTTTTATTAGAATATTTTCTTTAATCATTAATTTGAATAATGTCAGGTCAAGGTGTAGCTATAATAAAGAATGAGATGGGTTACATTTAATGTTTATTTATTGGATTATGTCTTGGATATATTTAAGATATATAAAAAAGGATTTGAAAGTAATTTTTTTTAATTTAAAAAAATGATTTTGGCTCTAAATTATGTACATATCGCCCGTCACTCCTATTTCAAGATAGGATAAGTCGTAACAAAGTAATTTTACTGGAAAGTGTAGTTGGAATTAAGCAAATTAAGCTTTAGAAGCGGTATTACTTACAATAATATAATTGTTTGTGCGATTCAAACTAATTTGAAATATTTAATATGCTTTTATTTTTAATTATTTATATTTTTATAAAAATAATTTATTTTTTAGTAATTTTTAATGAAATAAATATATTTAGCTTTAGTTTAATAGTACTGTAAAGGAAAATTTTTAATTTTATATAAGTATACTTTTTTTGTAGTACCTTTTGTATCAGGGTTTATTAATTATATTTTAATTATTATTAAAATTCCCGAAATTAGAAGAGATATAATATAATGATATATAATGTATCATAATTATTTTTAATTATATTATAGGGATGATATGTTATTCAATTTTAAATATCTGGTTGTCTAATAAATGAATTTAATTCAGGTGAATATTGTTTATTTATAAATATATTTTGTTTAATAATATTTACTAATATTAAAGGGGGTAAGCTCTTTATTGATTTTATAATTAATATTTTGATAAGACTTTAGTAGGCTTGATAACAGCCATCTTAAATTTCGTTATAGTTTGAGTTTTTATTATATTTATTTTGTTTAATTTAAATTTTTATTGGACTATAAAATTTAATTTTTAATTTTTAGTAATAATGATAAAATTAGTAGTTTTGAAAATTTAAGTATAGTAACTCGGCAAATTTAATTCTCGCCTGTTTAATAAAAACATGTCCTATAGATATTATTATTTTAGGTCTAACCTGCCCAATGATTTATTTAATGGCTGCAGTATCTTAACTGTACAAAGGTAGCATAATCATTTGTCTTTTAATTAAAGGCTCGTATGAATGGTTGGACGAAGGATTAACTTTCTTTACTTAAATTTTATGAATTTAATTTTTTAGTTAAAAAGCTTAAATTTATTTGCAAGACGAGAAGACCCTATAGAATTTTATTTTTTAATATAAGTTTTATTTTTGGTTATTATTAATTTTATTTATATTAAAAAATTTTGTTGGGGTGACAGTGAAATTTTAATAACTTTCATATAATTATCATCATTGATTTATGTATTTTTGATCCTTTATTATGGATTATTAGATTAAATTACCTTAGGGATAACAGCGTAATTCTTTTGGAGAGTTCTTATCGATAAAGGAGTTTGCGACCTCGATGTTGGATTAAAATTAAATTTGGGTGCAGGGGCTCAATTTTTAAGTCTGTTCGACTTTTAATATTTTACATGATCTGAGTTTAGACCGGCGTGAGCCAGGTTGGTTTCTATCTGCAATATATTAAAGTATTTTAGTACGAAAGGACCAAATACTTATAAAATTTATTTTTATTTGAATATTATTAACTATTTTGGCAGAATTAAGTGCGATAAATTTAGAATTTATGAATGTAATTTTTATTACAAATAGTAATTTTTTTAATTATATATTTATTAACTATAGTTTGTATTATATTATCGGCTGGGTTTGTTACTTTACTTGAGCGCAAAGTGCTCGGCTATATTCAGCTACGAAAAGGGCCTAATAAAGTAGGTTATATGGGTTTATTACAGCCTTTCGCTGATGGTTTAAAGTTATTTTTTAAGGAACAAACATATCCTTATTTATCTAATTTTGTTATTTATTATTTTAGACCTGTTTTTATATTAACTATTTCTTTTTTTATATGAACTCTACTACCTCAAGTAATTAATGTTTATAGATTTAATAATGGGGTTTTATTTTTTTTATGTATTTCTGGTATAGCGGTTTATGGGGTAATGTTGTCTGGTTGATCTTCTAATTCTAAATATGCATTGTTGGGTGGATTGCGTGCTGTTGCTCAAACTATTTCTTATGAAGTTAGTATAGCTATAATTATATTATGTTTTGTTATTTTTGTTTTTAGTTATAATTTTGTTGATTTTATAATTTATCAATCTGGTGTATGATTTATTTTTTTTTCTTTACCTTTATTTTTTTGTTGATTGTCTTCTTGTTTAGCTGAAACTAATCGTGCACCTTTTGATTTTGCTGAAGGTGAAAGAGAATTAGTTAGTGGATTTAATGTCGAATATAGAGGAACTGGATTTGCTTTTATTTTTTTGTCTGAATATATAAGAATTATTTTTATAAGTTTATTAACAGTTGTATTATTTTTAGGGTGTGATTTGAGTTCTATTTTTTTTTACATTAAAACAGTTTTAGTAATTTTTTGATTTATTTGAGTTCGAGGTACTTTACCTCGTTTTCGTTATGATAAATTAATATATTTAACTTGAAAGGTTTTTTTACCTGTTTCTTTGAATTATTTTTTATTTTTTTCTGTAATTTTATGTTATATAATGCTAGATTTATAATTCATTAATTTAAGTGATGAAAAGTTAATAATGGAATTTAACCATTGTTTTTTACTTTCAAAGTAAATGCTTATCTAAAGCTTATTAACTATCTATTGATTTTGTCTCATAGTGTGTGTACTAATGGGTTAATAATAAAATATAAAAAATAGCATACTGTTAAAATTTGCCCTACTATAATATAAGGTTCTTCTGCTGGTCGAGCTCCAATTCAGGTTAATAAAATTATAATTGTTACGAATGATCAAAATAATAATTTATTTAATGGGTAGAAGGCCATTCTTTGGAATTTATTTTTATTGGTGAATGGTAAAATAGCGATAATAGCAATTGATAAAATTATAGCAATTACACCTCCTAGCTTGTTAGGGATTGATCGTAAAATTGCATAGGCAAATAGGAAGTATCATTCTGGTTGAATATGAACAGGTGTTACTAAAGGATTAGCTGGAATAAAATTTTCAGGGTCTCCTAATATTTGAGGTTCAAGTAGAACTAGTAAAATAAATCCTGTTAGGGTAATTATTATTCCTATGATATCCTTAATTGAAAAGTATGGATGGAATGGAATTTTGTCATAATTTGAATTTAATCCTAATGGATTATTACTACCTGTTTGGTGTAGGAATAATAGATGAATAATTACTATAGCAGCAATAATAAATGGTAAAAGGAAATGTAGAGTAAAGAATCGTACTAAAGTAGCATTATCAACTCTGAATCCTCCTCATAATCATTTTACAATATCATTACCTAAATAAGGGATAGCTGATAATAAATTTGTAATTACTGTAGCTCCTCATAATGATATTTGACCTCAGGGTAGCACATAACCTAAGAAAGCTGTTGCTATAATAAGGAATAATAATACAATACCTACGTTTCATGTTATTATTAGTTTATATGATCTGTAATAGATTCCTCGTCCGATATGTAAGTATAGGCAAATGAAGAATAAAGAGGCTCCATTAGCATGTCTATTTCGAATTAGTCATCCATTATTTACATCTCGACAAATATGTACTACTCTATTAAATGCTAATTCTACATTTGCTGTATAATGTATAGCTAGAAAAATTCCTGTAACAATTTGGATTACTAAACATATACCTAAAAGGGATCCAAATCCTCATCATATTGAAATATTGGAAGGAGAAGGTAAATCGATTAATGAATTATTAATAATTTTAAATAAGGGGTGAGTTTTTCGTAAAGGTTTGTTCATTATTTTTTGTTAATACGTAAAGGTCCTTCAGAAATGTTTACGATAAATGAGATTGTTACTATTGCAAAGAATAAATATAATACTATTATTATAGTTAAAAACTTGAATTTAATATTAAATAGTATATTTAAGCTAATATTTTCTGTTGATATAATTGTAGGGGTAGTGTTTATTTCATTATAATAATTGTCATATATAAAGAATATTAGTACACCTAAAAGTATAAAGCTGATAGATATAATAATTAATTTAACAGGAGTTCTAAATTTTTCATTTGAAGCTACTCTTGCTATATAAATAAATAAAACTAGTATACCACTTAATATAGTAATTATAATAATAAATGAATATCAAAATGATCCTATTAACAATCCTACTGTAACTGCTACAGTAATAGTTAAGGAGATAATTGTAATACCTATACTAATAGGGTGATTTAATCATAATATAATAAATGACAAGGTTAATATAATAGAGATTAATATTGTTATATCAGTAAATAGTTTATTAAAATATTAATTTTGGAGATTAAAGATGAGTTTGAACTCTTTACTGAAGTTTTAAAGATTATTTCTATCTATGATTTACAAGATCATTATTTTTTTATTAAACTATTAAAACTTATTAATATATTAAATTATTCTTTGTTTTTGATGTTTTTTATTGGTGTTGTTATTTTTTCTTTGGCTCGTAAACATTTGTTATTAACTTTATTTAGATTAGAATATTTGGTTTTAGTTTTGTTTTTGACATTATTTATATTTTTATTAATATATGGTTATGAAATATATTTTGTTTTGTTTTTTTTAGTATTTTCTGTATGTGAAGGTGCTTTAGGATTAGGAGTTTTGGTTAATATAATTCGTAGTCATGGAAATGATTTATTATCTAGTTTATCTATTTTGTCATGATAAAAATTTTTTTTATAACTTTATTTTTAATCCCTTTACTTAATAGTTGATGATTATTTTGTATTACATTAATTTTATTTTCTTTTAGATTTTTATTTTTTTCTGTAACTAGATATTATAGAAGTTTGAGTTATGGGTTTGGAATAGATTTGGTTACTTTTTGTATATTATTGTTGACTATATGAATTGTGTTTTTAATAATTATGGCTAGTGGTAAAATTAAGTTTTTAAATAATTATAAGGAAGAATTTTTATTAATATTATATTTTTTATTAATTTTTTTAATATTAGCTTTTAGATCAACTAATATATTTTTATTTTACTTATTTTTTGAGTCTAGTATAATTCCCACACTATTTTTGATTTTTGGATGAGGTTATCAACCTGAGCGATTTTTGGCTGGTTTATATTTACTTTTTTATACTCTTTTTGCATCTTTTCCTTTATTAATTTGTATTTTTTATATTTATATTAATTGTAATACTGTTAATTTTTTTTTAATTAATTTGGATTATTGTAATGTATTTATTTATTTATCTCTTGTTGGGGCCTTTTTAGTTAAAATACCAATAATTTTTGTTCATTTTTGGTTGCCTAAGGCTCATGTTGAGGCTCCTGTAGCTGGATCTATAATTTTAGCAGGTATCTTGCTAAAATTAGGGGGTTATGGGTTGTTTCGTGTTTTTTATTTTTTAAATTATTATTTATTTAATTATATTTGAATTATTTTAAGTTTATTAGGGACATTTATTGTTGGGGTTTTATGTTTAAGTCAAGTTGATATTAAATCTATAATTGCTTATTCTTCTGTAGCTCATATAGGTTTAGTTATTTGTGGTATTATAACTTGTAATTATTATGGATTGCTAGGTTCTTTAGTTTTAATAATTGGTCATGGTTTATGTTCTTCAGGATTGTTTGCTTTGGCTAATATTGTTTATGAACGAAGTCATTCTCGTAGATTATTAATTAATAAGGGTTATATTACGTTTATGCCTGTTATAAGAATGTTTTGGTTCTTATTTTGTATTAATAATATAGCAAGTCCTCCTTCTTTAAACTTATTGGGTGAAATCTTTTTGATTAATAGAGTGATAAGATGAAGAATCATATCTAGAGTATTTTTAGCTTTTTCTTCTTTTTTGAGATGCTGTTATAGAATTTATTTATATTCAATTACTCAACATGGATGTATGTTTAGAGGATTTAATATAGAATCTAGAGGGTCTATTCGTGAATACTTAATATTATTTTTTCATTGATTTCCTTTAAATTTATTGTTTCTTAAAAGTGATATTTTTACTATTTGAATTTAGTCTAGATAGTTTATTTAGAATAATAATTTGTGGTGTTATAGGTGTATTTGTACTCTAGATCTATGAAAATAAGCAAATATATTTTTTGATTTTATTTAATTTTTTTTTTAGGTATTGTTACTTTTTTATTAGGTTTATATTTTTTATCTTTAGATTATAGTTTATTTCTTGATTGAGAAATTTTAACTTTAAATTCTTGTTCTTTAGTTATAACTTTATTATTTGATTGAATATCATTAATTTTTATAGGTAGAGTTATGTTTATTTCTTCTATAGTTATTTATTATAGAGAAAATTATATAGAGAGAGATTTAAATAGGATTCGGTTTTTGATTTTAGTTTTGTTATTTATTTTATCTATAATATTTATAATTGTTAGACCTAATTTAATTAGTATTTTATTGGGTTGAGATGGATTAGGATTAGTATCATATTGTTTAGTTATTTATTTTCAAAATTATAAGTCTTATAATGCAGGTATATTAACTATTTTAACTAATCGTATTGGAGATGTTGCTATTTTATTATCTATTGCTTGAAGATTAAATAATGGTAGTTGACATTTTTTATTTTATAATTTTTATTCTTTTGATCACGGTTTTTATATTTTTGTATTAGTTGTTTTGGCTGCTTTTACTAAGAGTGCTCAGATTCCTTTTTCTTCTTGATTACCCGCTGCTATGGCTGCTCCTACCCCAGTTTCTGCTTTGGTTCATTCTTCTACACTTGTAACTGCAGGGGTTTATTTATTAATTCGTTTTAGAGAATTACTTAATCAATTTAATTTATCTTATATTTTATTATTATCTATGCTTACTATATTTATATCTGGATTAGGGGCTAATTTTGAATATGATTTAAAGAAGATTATTGCTCTTTCTACTTTAAGCCAATTAGGTTTGATAATAAGAATTTTATTTATAGGTTATCCTATAATTGCTTTTTTTCATTTAATTACTCATGCTTTTTTTAAGGCTCTATTATTTCTTTGTGCAGGTTTAATCATTCATTGTATAAATGACTCACAGGATATTCGTCATATAGGAGGTTTAGTAAATTGTTTACCTTATACTAGAACTAGATTTTTTATTGCTAATGTTTCTTTATGTGGTTTACCTTTTTTGTCAGGGTTTTATAGTAAGGATATAGCTTTGGAATATATAACAATAAGATATTTTAATTTTTTTATTTATATTTTATTTTATATCTCAGTTGGTTTAACAGTATCTTATAGAATACGTCTATGTTATTATTGTATAACCGGGTATAATGGTTTATTATCTTTTAATTCTTTTTATGAAAGTTTAATTATAATACGTTCAATAATTTTTTTAGTTTTTATAGGAATTGCTGGTGGTAGAACATTATCTTGACTATTATTTTCTAATGTTGATGTATTAGTATTTTCTATTGAGTGTAAGTTATTGCCTTTAGTATTTATTTTTTTAGGAGGTTATATTGGTTATGAAATATCTTTTATAAGCTTTTTTGAAAATATTTTAGGATTAAATAAAAATTTATTAGTATTATTTATAGGTTCTATATGGTTTATACCTAATTTTAGAACTTATATAATTTATTCAAAAAGTTTAAATTTATCTAATCTATATTCTGATTTTATAGATATAGGTTGAGGTGAATATATTATATCAAATTCAATTACTTCATTTTTGATTTTTACTAGAAAATTAAATCTATTTTATCAAAAGAATAGAATTAAGTTATTTTTTTGTAGATTTATTGTAATTTCTATTTTGTTTATTATTATTTAATGTTTAAGTAGCTTAAATTAAAGCTTAATATTGAAGCTATTAGGATAAGAGTAATTCTTCTTAAACATATTTATAGAACAATTAGTCCATTTATTCATTGAAAATGAATAGTTTTAAGTTAAACTATATAAATAAGAGAAAAACGGAATTTAACCGCTTTGAAAGATAGTTAGCAGCTTCTTTCAGAATCTTCATTCTCTTTTAATTGGATTTATAAATCAGTGATTTCATTAACAATGAAAAGCCTCTATTTTGGCTTCAATTAATAAGTAAGGAGTATTTAACTCTAATTTTAGGTCGAAACTAAATGTAAATTTTACTTCATACTTTGAGGAAGACTAAAGTTAGTTCCTTCTAATTGCAAATTAGATGTTATTATTAACTACATCCCCAAAATGCTCAATCTAGTATACCATTTTTTCATTCATAATATAATCCAATAATTAAGACTGTAATAAATACTATTATAGTAATTATTCATGATATAATATTTCTTGTTTTTATAGTAATAATTATAGGTAAAATAATTGCAATTTCAATATCAAAAATTAGGAATAAAATAGCAATTAAGAAGAATTGTAGTGAAAATGGAGTACGTGCAGAAGATTTAGGATCAAATCCACACTCAAATGGTGATATTTTTTCTCGATCTAGAATCGTAGTTTTTGAAATAATAGTACAAGCTACTATTAAAACAATTGCTACTGTAAAGGCTAATATTAATGATAAGGCTAATTTAAGAATTACTTTTTCTTAAAATAAGATCTTTTGATTGGAAGTCAAATATAATAATTATACTAAAAAAGTAACTACCTCATCAGTAAATTGAAACATATAGGAATAATCAAACTACATCAACAAAGTGTCAGTATCAAGCTGCTGCTTCAAATCCAAAATGATGAGTTTTTGAAAAGTGACATTTGATATGTCGTACAAGACAGACAAGTAAGAAAGTAGTTCCAATAATTACATGAATACCATGAAATCCTGTTGTTATGAAGAATACTGATCCATAAATTGAATCACTAATACAGAAACTTGCTTCTAAATATTCATATGCTTGAAGTGCTGTAAAATATAAACCTAAAACTACAGTGAAGAATAAAGCCTTGGTTGTTTCTGTATGTAATCCATTTATAAGACTATGATGTGCTCATGTTACGGTAATTCCTGAACATAAAAGAATTATAGTATTTAGTAAGGGGATTTCTAAGGGATTAAAGGTTTTAATACCCTTTGGTGGTCATGTTATTCCAATTTCAATTGTAGGTGCTAAACTTCTGTGGAAGAATCCTCAAAAGAAGGAGATAAAAAAGAATACTTCAGAAATAATAAATAGAATTATTCCTAATTTTAACCCTTCTGTTACCTTTAAAGTATGTTTACCTTGAAATGTTCTTTCTCGTACAATATCTCGTCATCATTGGTATATAGTTAATAAAGTAATAAGTACACCTAAATAAAATAAATATATTTCGTTTTTATGGAATCATATAACTATACCTGAGGTTAAGGTTATAGCTCCAATTGATCCTGTTAATGGTCATGGTCTATAATCTACTAAGTGATAAGGGTGATTACTGTGTAATTTCATTATATAATTTCTCTAGAATATAAAGTTCTTAAAACTGAAAATACATAAGCTTGAATTAATGAGACTGCTGATTCAAATAATATTAATATTATTTGTACGATTAAAATAAAAGATAAAATTAATCTGCTAGCGTTTACTGAATTATTTCCTAAGAGTCTCATTAATAGATGCCCAGCAATTATATTAGCTGTTAATCGAACAGCTAGGGATCCTGGTCGAATAAAATTTCTAATTGTTTCAATTATTACTATAAATGGTATTAGTAAAGCAGGAGTACCTACTGGAATTAGGTGAGCAAATATATGATTAGTATAATTAACTCATCCATAAATTATTAAAGATAATCATAAAGGTAAAGCTATAGTTAGTGTAAATGCTATATGGCTTGATCTTGTAAAAATATATGGTAATAATCCTATTATATTATTTACTAAAATAAATATAAATAGTGAAATTATTATTAATGTTATACCCTTTGAATTAGATCCTATTAATGATTTAAATTCATCATTTAATTTCATAATAATAGAATTTAATAAAATATTTAGTCGATTAGGTAATATTCAATATGTTAATGGAATTAAGGCAAAACATGTAATTGTACTAATTCAATTTAGTGATAAATAAATGGAGGTTGCAGGGTCAAATGTTGAGAATAAATTAGTTATCATTTTCAATTTAATTCTTTATTTAATAATTTATTGCTTTGTACACTTTTAATTGATTTTAAATTTTTATTATAATAAATAATTGTATTTATAAAAATGAATCTTATAATAAATAAAATGAATAAGATTTCCCATCATAGAGGAGCTATTTGAGGAATTAAGAAATATTAAAATTAATATCTTTAACTTGACAAATTAATGTTTTATTTAAACTAATTTCTTTTCATTAAGAGTATGTGTTAATATACTATAATTTGGTTTAAGAGACCAATGCTTAACTTTCAGCCACTTAATGAATTAGAGTTTAATCAATTAATGAATTTATTAATAGGAACACTTTCAATAACAATAGGTATAAATCTATGGTTAGCACCACAAATTTCTGAACATTGTCCATAGATAATTCCTGGTCGTCTGATTTTAAAGCATCCTTGATTTAATCGTCCTGGAACTGCATCAATTTTTACACCTAATGCTGGTACAGCTCATGAGTGTAAAACATCAGCTGCTGTAATAAGAACTCGAATTTGAGTATTGAATGGTAATACTACTCGATTATCTACATCTAGTAAACGAAATTCTTCAAGCTTTAAGTCATTAGTTGGCTTTATATAGGAGTCAAATTCTACATGATTAAAATCTGAATATTCATAACTTCAGTATCACTGATGCCCAATTGACTTTAATGTTAATATAGGGTTATTTACTTCATCAATTAAATATAATAAGTGAAGTGAAGGTAAAGCAATAAAGATTAAAGTAATTGCTGGTATAAGTGTTCAGAAAAATTCAATATTTTGTCCTTCTAATAGGTATCGATTAATTAATTGATTATTTATTAATATAACTATTACATAAGCTACTAAAATTGTAATTATTAATAAAATTATTAAAGTGTGATCATGAAAAAAAATTAATTGTTCTATAAGAGGGGATATAGCATCTTGTAAACTTAGATTACCTCATGTTGCGATTTCTAATAAAAGATTAAATCTTTATATATGAAGCTTAAATTCATTGCACTATTCTGCCATATTAGAAGTTAGTTAAAATAGGAATTTCAGCATATGAGTGTTCTGCTGGAGGGGTATTTTGTAGTCATTCAATTCTTGAAGTCATATTGTGACTAAAAATTAATACTCGCTTTGATACAATACTTTCTCAAATAATTATAATAAATATAATAATTCTAATTATTGATATAGTTGATCCAATTGATGAAATAATATTTCATGAAGTGTAACAATCAGGATAATCAGAATATCGTCGAGGTATTCCTCTTAATCCTAAAAAGTGTTGAGGGAAGAAAGTTAAATTTACTCCAATAAATATTGTAAAAAATTGAATTTTTAATCACTTAGTCTTTATTGTTAATCCAGTAAATAAAGGGAATCATTGAACAAAGCTTCCTATAATAGCAAATACTGCACCCATAGATAATACATAGTGGAAGTGAGCAACAACATAATATGTATCATGTAAAATAATATCAATAGAAGAATTAGCTAAAATTACACCTGTTAAACCTCCAATTGTAAATAAGAAAATAAATCCTAAGGCTCATAAAGTTGCAGGTGAATAATTTAATTTTACACCATGTAGTGTAGCTAATCATCTGAAAATTTTAATACCTGTAGGTACAGCAATAATTATAGTAGCTGAGGTAAAGTATGCTCGTGTATCAACGTCTATACCTACTGTAAATATATGATGAGCTCATACAATAAAACCTAATAAACCAATTGCTATTATAGCATAAATTATTCCTAGAGCTCCAAATGTTTCGATTTTACCTCTTTCTTGACTTACAATATGGGAAATTAATCCAAATCCTGGTAGAATTAAAATATATACTTCAGGGTGTCCAAAAAATCAGAATAAGTGTTGATAAAGAATTGGATCCCCTCCTCCTGTAGGATCAAAGAATGATGTATTGAAGTTTCGATCTGTTAAAAGTATTGTAATTGCCCCTGCTAATACTGGTAAAGATAAAAGTAATAGTAAAGCAGTAATTCCTACTGATCAAACAAATAGAGGAATTCGTTCAGGGATTATTCCTACAGGTCGTATATTAATAATAGTGGAAATAAAATTTACAGCTCCTAAAATTGATGATACTCCTGCTAAATGTAATGAGAAAATGGCTAAATCTACTGAAGCACCTCTATGTGAAATATTTGAAGATAATGGAGGGTATACTGTTCAACCAGTTCCAGCTCCTATTTCTACTATACTACTAGTTAATAAAAGAGTTAATGAAGGGGGTAGAAGTCAGAATCTTATATTATTTATACGTGGGAAAGCCATATCAGGTGCCCCAATTATTAAGGGTACAAGTCAATTACCAAAACCTCCAATTATAATTGGTATTACTATAAAGAAAATTATAATAAAAGCATGTGCTGTTACAATAACATTATAAATTTGATCATCCCCAATAAATGAACCGGGTTGCCCTAATTCAATTCGAATAATTCATCTAAGAGATGATCCTACTATTCCTGCTCATATACCAAATAAAAAGTAAAGAGTTCCAATATCCTTGTGGTTAGTCGAGAATAATCATTTGTTCAATTGATAAGATGGCTGAAGTTTAGGCTGTAAATTGTAAATTTATATATGGTATAATAACCTCTTATCAGGCTTTATAGTCTAATTTAAGATATTAGATTGCAAATCTAATGATGTATTTTACTAAAGCTTATATCAATTATATATTTTTAACTTTGAAGGTTAATAGTTTATTTAACTTAAAGCTTTAAAAATTAATAATTGAAAATACAGGTAATAATAGATTAATTAAATAGATAAAATAAAGAATTAGTTTATTTATAGATATATAAGGCACTCATTTATTTATAGTTGAATAAGACAAAACTATATATATAACAAGTCGTATATAATAAAATAAAGTTACTAAAGACATAAACAATATAAACACAAGTAACATATATAAATTAGATTCAATTATATTTATAATTACTATTCATTTTGGTAAAAATCCAATAAAAGGAGGTAAGCCTCCAATTCTTAATAATGTGATTACTAGAGCAAATTTTTCTGTTATTGATGGGGAACAAGAGTTAAATTGATTAATGAAAAAAATATTTTTTTCAGATAGAATAATACATAATATTAAAATTGCTACAGAATAAATTAATCAATATTTATATCAGGATGTACTTATTGATATAAATACAATTATTCATCTTAAATGATTAATTGAAGAATAAGCTAAAATTTTTCGTAAGGAGGTTTGATTTAATCCTCCAATAGCTCCAATAGTTGATGATAAAATGGTTGCCAAATAAATGAATCAGTTATTTGGGGATGAATTACTTAATACACATAATGGGGCTAATTTTTGTCATGTTATTAATAATATTGATTCAAATCAATTAAGGTTTCTTATTATTTCTGGCAATCATATATGAAATGGAGCAATTCCTACTTTAATTATAATTCTAATTATTAATATAATTTTTGTAATTTCTTCATTTAATAAAGGATTGATAATGATTAGGAATTTAATTAAAATTGAAAATAATAAAACTATTCTTCCAATTCTTTGTGTTAAAAAATAAATTATTATGGCTTGTGATGATTTTTTATTTTTTGTTTTAGAAATTAGAGGAATAAATGATATTAAATTAATTTCAAGTCCTATTCATATACCTAATCAATTATTTGCTCTTAAAGTGATTAAGGTTCTTAGAATTAATATAATAAAAAATACAATTTTTGTAGAATTAAAAATCATTTAGAAAGAAGAAGATTTTACTTCTATAAGCAGGGTATGAACCTGATAGCTTAATTAGCTTATCTTTCTATATATTGGTGTATGAGGCACAAAGAATTTTGATTTCTTAGGGTTTAGTTTAATTCTAAAATATATAAAATATTAATAAGGGTATTATTAATACATTATCTATCCTATCAAGATAGTCCTTTTCAATCAGGCACCTTATT